TTTTTACTATAAAATATTGGGGTATTTAAATAGAAGAAATAATATAATAAACAAGAATTAGACTATAAAATTTAAATCTATAATATTATTATTATAAATTAAATAGTAACATACGGCTTAAATATTATTATAAACTAAATATCTTATTAACTATTTAAAGGTTAATAAAATAAACACTGTATGTATAATAAATATTTTAACAATATTAAAATAAATAATCTCATATTTTAACACTTTCATATAAATTCCTTCTTTCTTTTCTAAAATTTTTAGAAAGAAGGAATTTAATAATGTCAATTTAAATATTATTAATTAAGTTTTATTATATATTAAATATATTATTACTATTAAAATATTTATTGTATAATATTATATATTAAATATATTATTACTATTAAAATATTTATTATATATTATATATTAAATATATTATTACTATTAAAATATTTATTATATATTATATATTATATATTAAATATATTATTACTATTAAAATATTTATTATATATTACTTTTACTATCATATATTTTTATCTTTAGATTTATTCTTTAATAATTAATAAATAATTTTATACTTAATAAAATTTCTTATTGTATTATATATTAAATATATTATTACTATTAAAATATTTATTATATATTATATATTAAATATATTATTACTATTAAAATATTTATTATATATTATATATTAAATATATTATTACTATTAAAATATTTATTATATATTATATATTATATATTAAATATATTATTACTATTAAAATATTTATTATATATTACTTTTACTATCATATATTTTTATCTTTAGATTTATTCTTTAATAATTAATAAATAATTTTATACTTAATAAAATTTCTTATTGTATTATATATTAAATATATTATTACTATTAAAATATTTATTATATAACAATTAGTAAATATTTTAATAAAGCAATTAAAAATGTGTAAGATCATAGAACTTTTTCTAACAATTATTAAATTTTTGAGCTATTATAGTAAATTTATCGTTTTAAAAAAACTATTAGCAAATTTACACTCAAAAATAAGGATTAAATTGGGCCTTGTCCTGGCTTTTTCACTAAAATGAATTAATGTAAAAAAGAATTAAAAACGATGAAATGCCTGAAAAAGGATTATTTTGATAGAATAAAACATGTATAATATTATACTTTCATTGTTGCTAAACTAAGAATTAAACTTAACCCTCGAAAATCAAAATCTCTAATGCTTCTTACACCTTTCAGCAAAAATCCTATCAAAAAGATAAGCTAAGCAAGCTATTAGGTTCATACCCTAAATATAGAATTAGTAATTCTTCTTTTTAATATATCTTAATTCAACAAAAGTTTTGTTAGTAAATACTATAATAATTGGGGTTATTATAGTAAATTGCTCAAACAACTGAATCTCAATGTGAATAGGTCTAGAATTAGCACTTATCTCCTTTATTCCTTTAATACAGAGTGAAAATCCATTAAGATCAGAAGCCATGATCAAGTATTTCATTGTCCAAAGAATTGCTTCTACGATATTTCTATTCAGAATCGCAATTATACTAGTTGGGGATAGTATAATAGCAGAGTTAAATGAAATCATCCTAACAACGTCCATGTTAGTCAAGTTAGGTTCAGCCCCTTTCCATAGATGAGTACTAATAATTCTAGAACCCTTAGAAATTTTTCCTTTACTAACCTTGTTAACAGTCTTAAAGCTACCTCCTTTGATTGTTATACATCAAATCAATACAAAAATTCTAACAGTTCCAATTTTGTTAGGGATAATCATTGGCTCAGTAGCGGCTCTAAACCAGACATCAGTTCGAAAAACGTTAGGGTATTCGTCTATCTATAATATAAGATTATTAATAATTATTATCTCAAGAACTATTGAAACAACATTATTCTTAACAATGTATACGCTAATAATAGTTGTGTTAGGAAAAAGTATTAAAACTATAAAAATCAATTATGTAAATCAAATTATTGCTAATAACTTTAATGGATGAGTTAAATTAACACTATGAATTAACATATTGTCAATGGCGGGGTTTCCCCCTTTGATAGGATTTTTCATAAAGATGATAGCAATACAAAAAGCTATTAATGAAAATCAAACACTGATGTTACTGGCCTTAGTAATAACGTCTATGTTAGTGTTGTTATTTTATATGCGACTGACATTTACCTCTTTACTAACATTCAATTCACTCAAAAAGTGAAGATTACTAACAAAATCAACTTCCCAATTCATGTTTCTATTAAACATTGTTGTAACACCAGTTTTGTGCTCAAGAATGATTAACTTATAGAAGACTTTAAGTTAACTTCAAAACTTGTAGCCTTCAAAGTTATAAATATCTCACGGACTAGATAAGTCTTAGGAGATATGAACATTTTTAAATTTGCAATTTAAAGTTTTTATTAAACTATAAGACCGATTTTTAATATTAAGAGAGCTTAAATATTTTAACTCATAAGTAAATTTACAGTTTACTACTTTTCTCAGACATCTTAATTATATTGCCCGCTTTTTAAAAGGGCTATATGAAAAAATGACTCTACTCCACAAATCACAAAGATATTGGAACTATGTACTTCATGTTTGGTATTTGATCTGGAATAGTAGGAATAATATTGAGAATGATTATTCGAATTGAACTAGCTCAGCCTGGATCCTTTATTAACAACGACCAAACTTATAACGTTATTGTCACCTCACATGCATTTGTCATGATTTTTTTTATGGTTATACCAATTATGATTGGGGGGTTTGGAAACTGGCTTTTGCCTCTCATAATTGGAGCACCGGACATGGCCTTTCCCCGTTTAAATAATATAAGATTTTGGCTTCTCCCACCTTCATTGACCCTTTTAATGTCTAGCTCAATGGTTGAAATAGGTGTTGGGACGGGTTGAACTGTGTACCCGCCCTTATCTAGAAACATCGCCCACGCTGGACCTAGAGTAGATATGTCAATTTTCTCCCTACACTTAGCGGGAATTTCCTCCATCCTAGGTGCTGTAAATTTCATTACAACAATTATAAACATACGCCCCTCAGGAATATCCATAGATCGAACACCATTATTTGTTTGATCGGTCCTAATTACAGCAGTACTTTTACTACTCTCCCTTCCCGTATTAGCCGGTGCAATTACAATACTTCTCACTGATCGAAATATTAATACAACCTTCTTCGACCCTGCGGGTGGTGGGGATCCAATTCTTTACCAACACTTATTTTGATTCTTTGGGCATCCTGAGGTTTACATCCTGATTCTGCCAGGGTTTGGTTTAATTTCACACATTATTACTCAAGAAAGAGGAAAAACAGAATCATTCGGTTATATCGGAATAGTCTATGCAATACTATCAATTGGAGTCTTAGGTTTTGTTGTGTGGGCGCACCACATATTCACTGTGGGAATAGATGTTGACACACGAGCTTACTTTACATCAGCAACTATAATTATTGCTGTGCCCACGGGCATCAAAATCTTTAGATGATTAGCCACAATGCACGGAAGATACTCTAAACTATCCATTTCAATACTATGATCTACTGGCTTTGTGTTTCTATTTACTATGGGGGGGTTGACTGGGATTATCCTGTCTAACTCATCTATTGACGTAATTTTACATGACACCTACTATGTAGTAGCTCATTTCCACTATGTATTATCAATAGGTGCAGTTTTTGCAATTATGGCAGGTTTTGTCCAATGGTACCCCCTATTTACAGGACTAACAATAAACCCTAAATGATTAAAAATTCAATTTATATGTATGTTTATTGGAGTTAATACAACATTTTTTCCACAGCATTTCCTAGGTTTGAGAGGACTTCCACGTCGATATTCAGACTACCCAGACACTTATACAAATTGAAATTTAATATCGTCAATTGGTAGAATAATTTCACTGATTAGAATTATAATTATAATCTTTATTATGTGAGAAAGATTTATAGTCAAACGTATTACCTTAATAACTTACAGTGTAAATTCAGCTATTGAATGATTGCAAATAAACCCACCGCAAGAACACTCATACACAGAACTACCCTCATTAATTTTATAGCCTATTCAGTGTGGCAGAATAGTGCAATGGACTTAAAATTCGTATATAAATAATTTTATTTCCCTGAAAATCGCATTATGAAACATAATTAGATTTCAAGACCCTACGACCCCTATTATAGAACAGTTAGTTATTTTCCACGATCATAGAATAATAATTTTAATTATAACTACAACAGGAGTTTTATATATAATCTCGTCCCTATTAACAAATAAATTAATTAACCGAAATATACTAGAAAGACAAATAATTGAATTAATTTGAACAATCTTACCCGCACTTATATTAATTACTATTGCACTCCCATCTTTAAAAATCTTATATTTACTAGAAGAAATCAATAAACCTTTAATTTCACTAAAGGCAATTGGACATCAATGATACTGAAGTTACGAACTCTCAGATTTTAAAAATGTTGAATTTGACTCCTATATAAAAAATACAAAAAGATTAACAAATAATGAATACCGACTCTTAGAAGTTGACAACCGTATTGTATTGCCGTTTAACACAAAAACACGAATTCTTGTTACTTCATTAGATGTTATCCACTCATGGACGATTCCCGCCATAGGTATTAAAATTGATGGCACCCCTGGACGTATTAATCAGGGAAGTATTATAGTGACTCGGCCGGGGGTATTTTACGGACAGTGTAGTGAAATCTGCGGGGCCAATCACAGATTTATACCTATTATAATTGAATCTGTTAATATAAAGTCATTCATAACATGAACAAAAAATTTCCATTCATTAAGTTACTTAAATGCAAGTATTGGTCTCTTAAACCAAATTATAGTAACAAGCGAATACTCTTGATGACTTGAGTGTCTAGTTTAATTTTTTTCTAAAACACTAGGTTGTCACACTAGAATTACCCATAGGGGGTGACCCTCTATCCCACAAATAGCGCCAATATGATGAACTACAATTTTACTAACAACCTCAACAACACTACTGTTAATAATCATAATTAACTACTTTATGTCAATCAAAAAAATTAATGTAAATATATATAACAACTCAAGTAAATTCAAATGACTATGATATTAAATCTATTTTCGGTATTTGACCCTTCAACAGGATTGTTTTCATTAAACTGATTTAGAATAATAACATTCTTATTTTTACCAACGCCTTACTGAAAGGCGCCGGGAAAATTAATTTCAATTCTAATTAATGCTTATATAAAAATTATAACAGAAGTTATAATACATATTAAAACGAGAAAACCTACCATTTTAATAGTCAGTATATTTTCATATATTTTAACAATTAATGTTTTAGGGTTATTGCCCTACGTATTTACTACTTCTGCTCACCTATCTGTGTCCTTAGCAATCGCATTGACAATATGAACATCATTAATGATTTACGGGTGACTAAACTCCACAAACAGTATATTTACCCACTTAGTACCTTTGGGTACCCCTCCCATATTAATACCCTTTATAGTAATAATTGAGTCAATTAGAAATATTATCCGACCAGGGTCCTTAGCAGTACGCTTAACCGCTAATATAATTGCGGGTCACCTGTTAATATCATTACTGGGGGGTAATTTAACCCATAACTTTACCTTAATAATAATTATAATATGATTATTTATGGGCCTAATGGTATTTGAACTAGCAGTTTCATTCATCCAATCCTATGTTTTCATAACTCTTTCAACACTTTACTCAAGAGAAATTTAAATGAAAAATCACCCATTCCACCTAGTAGAAAATAGACCGTGACCCCTCACCGCATCAATAGGAATAATAACTATAACTTCCGGAACAGTAATGTGATTTCACAATGGCCAAATACTATTAATGAATCTAGGAGCCCTCATCACCATTTTTACAATAACTCAATGATGACGAGATGTTATCCGAGAGTCAACTTTCCAGGGACTTCATACAAAAAAAGTTATCAGAAGAATAAAATGAGGTATAATAATATTTATTGCATCCGAAGTATTATTTTTTTTTTCATTTTTTTGAGCTTTTTTTCACAGAAGTTTATCACCTGCCATTGAAGTGGGAATACAATGACCCCCAATAGGGGTCAAGTCATTTAACCCCCTGAGAATTCCTCTATTAAACACCCTAATCTTGTTATCTTCAGGAATTTCTATTACATGAGCCCACAACGCGATTATCAATAATAACTTATCCCAAACTAAACAAAGCCTTTGAATTACAATTTGGTTAGGGGTCTATTTTTCTATACTTCAAATAATTGAATATTCTGAGGCCCCATTCTCCCTATCAGATTCAGTTTATGGCTCAACATTTTTCCTGAGTACCGGATTTCATGGGATTCATGTAATCATTGGAACTATATTCATTATTGTATCCAATTTACGTGTACTTAAACTACACATATCTATACAACATCACGTAGGTTTTGAAATATCAGCTTGATACTGACATTTCGTAGATGTAGTTTGATTATTTTTGTATACTTCAATTTACTGGTGGGGTGGATAATTCAATAAATTATTCAATTAGTATATATTGTCAAGTATATTAAGCTTCCAACTTAAAGGATTATAAAAATAAACTGAATAATAAACTTAATGACTATTTCATTATCCTTAATCCTGTCGCTGATATTAATTATACTATTACTTATTACTTCTATTAGAAAAAAATCAATAGTTGATAATCAAAGGGCTACTCCATTTGAATGTGGGTTTAATCCAGTATCATACACCCGATTACCATTTTCTATCCACTTTTTCCTTATTGCAGTACTATTTTTAGTATTTGACATTGAAATCATTATAGTTTTACCTATAATTTTAACCGTGAGGACCGCTATATTGAAATCATGAATTACCGTAACTTCATTATTTATTGTAATTTTATTGTTGGGATTACTTCATGAATGAAATAATGGAATAATTAAATGAACGGAATAATTGTGGGGTTATATTTAATTATAATATTTGAATTGCAATCAAAAGGTATCTTTCAAGATTGATCTTTAACATAGAAGTAAAATTTACACTTAGCTTCGACCTAAACTTTGGGATTTAAAAAACCTCATGTTTTAATTGAAGCCAAAGAGGGGGAGGCGCCTTAATGTTAATGAGGATAGTGATTATTTTGATCCAATTAAAGGGGGTTAAGTATAAGGCCAGCTGCTAACTAGGTATTAAAGCGGTTAAACTCCGTTTCCCCCCTTTGACATTTATATAGTTTAAAAAAAATATTTTATTTTCATTAAAAAAATGACTCTTACTTAAAAGTCTATAAATATATTTCTACAAACATTAAGTTTCACTATCAACTTCACTGATATACTCTAATTCTATAAGCTATGTAAAATAAAAAAGAAAAATTAACCAAATAATTAACATTAAACAAAACCCCCTTAAAGACCCTAAGAATATAAATTGAATTAAATTAGATATTTTAATTAAATAAAAGGAGAGACCACCCCCGCCATAGTATTCCCCTCAGTACATTCCTTTAAATACGTTTAACCCATATGTATAATTAAATATAAATATCCTATATGAGTATCTATACATAAACCATATTGATCCGTTTAAAAAATAATAGTCATTGGGTATTAAATAAGAAATGAAATTTATTTCATAACCTAAATAAACCCCTAACGAAACCATTAGTACTCTTAAAATTTTTACAAACAACGGTAAAATTAAAAACCCTATATCTAAATTGACTAATCATATAAATATGCAGCCGAAAGTTATAGAGAAAAGGGATAGAAAAATAAGACTACATTTTATCTGATAAACTGCCCCACCTAAACCGCTACTAATAAAACTACTATGATTGAAATCAATTAACAAAGTATAATAAATCAGCCGAATTCTATATAAAGATGTTAAACCTAGCCCCAAATAGAAAACCATTAAGTAAAACATATTTAATCTACTAAAAACACCCATCTCCACAATAAAATCCTTTGAGTAGAAACCTCTAAGAAACGGAAATCCACATAATGACATATTTGCAATATTAAAGCATCTACAGGTAATTGGGAGTATTATACAAGTTGAACCTATAGTACGAATATCCTGTCTACCACCCATTAAATGAATAATCACCCCCGAACATAAAAACAACAAAGACTTGAATATAGCGTGTGAGAGCAGGTGAAATAATGATAAATCAACCAACCCTATGAACAAACATCTTATTATTAAACCTAATTGACTTAAAGTAGATAGTGCAATAATCCTTTTCAAATCAAACTCATAATTAGCACAAAAAGATGATATAGTCATAGTTATTATACCAATAAATATAAAAAAATAATTTGTAAAAATTAGATAGTTATAAAAACGGATCAACAGGTATACACCAGCTGTAACTAAAGTAGATGAATGCACTAATGCTGAGACTGGGGTGGGGGCTGCTATAGCCGCAGGTAATCAGCTAGAGAATGGAATCTGAGCACTCTTAGTAAAAGAGGAAATAATAATTAAATAAAAAATTAAACTTCTGTAATACTCTAAGTAAAATATAAAATTTCAGCCCCCGTAACCAAAAAACCAGCTAATAGAAATTAATAAGCCAATATCACCCAGGCGATTAATTAGGCAAGTAATTAACCCCGCTAAATAACTCCTTAGTGATCTATAATAAATAACAAGACAGTAAGAAACTAAGCCCAGACCGTCCCAACCTAATATGATTCTTACAAGATTGGGTCTAATAATTATTAATATTATTCTACTGACAAATGTGAGAACTAATATCAAAAAACGAACTGATCTATAGTTATAATTGCCTATATAAGTTCCGCTATATAAAACTACTATAGAGGAGATAAAAAAAACAACAAAACAAAATCCCATTGAAATTCAATCAAGAAAAATTATATATCTTACTGATACAGAATTAAAAGAATATAAAACCCACTCAACTATTAATCTATAATCTAATAATATAAAATTTAAATATAAACCTAAAAACATTATAGACGCCAAAAATAATAACAGAGATCAAACATGATACAAATTTAAAATTAACAAAATCTAAGATACAAATTTCTCAGGGACCACAACCCTATATTTTTATATATATAAACTACTTAAATACTAAGACAAACCTATGATAAAAATGGGAATAAAAATTAATGGAATTAAATGAATTACTACACATAAATATTCTATAACTGTGATACTGGAAAATCTATATAAACTATGATAAGCTCCGTGAAATCTATATCTGTATAAGTAATAACTAAAACAAGCACATATAAACGAAATAAGGACAAACCAATAAAGAGAATGGGGTCAAAAAGCTATTATGCTAATTAAAATCATAAATTCTCTAATAAAGTTTAAACTTGGGGGGCATCTTATGTTAAAAATACATAATAAAAACCAAATCAAGGACGCGCTTGGGATGTAAGTAATTAAGCCCCTATTTAAATAAAAGCTGCGTCTTAAAGTGCGCCTGTAAAGTATATTAGCTATATAAAAAAGTCTAGATGAACAAAACCCGTGACCAAGCATTAACAAATAAGAACCTAATAACCCCCAAATTCTTATGGTTATAATCCCTATAATCACCAAGCCCATGTGAGAAATTGATGAGTAAGCAATTAAACATTTAATATCCCCCTGAACTAAACAAATTAACGCTACTAAAAAAGAGCCTGTGATAGAAAACGTAAATCAAATATATGAGTATGAAATAAATAAATATTCATAAATTGATCTGACGCGAATCAAACCATATCCGCCAATCCTAAGCATTAAAGCTGCTAAAATCATTGAACCACTTACTGGTGCCTGTACGTGCGCCCTAGGTAATCAATAATGTAATAAATATATTGGAAATTTAACTATAAATACTAGTAACATAATTAAATGAACTACAAATGATTTAGATTCTAAGGTTAAGTAATCAAAAAACAAGGAATTAGTTGCATGACTTATATACAAAATTAACACTAATAGCGGTAATGAGGCAAAAGCTGTATAAAAAAATAAGTATATACCTGATATAAGGCGTTCAGGCTGATACCCCCAACCTAAAATTAAAATTACTAACGGAACCAATACAAACTCAAAAGAAATATATATGTATAAAAAATTTAAAGAAGAAAAATTAATTAACAGCGAAACTATTATCAAAAAATTTATAAGGCTAAAAAGATTAATGCTATAGCAATTAACCATAGAAATTAATATTAAGGAACCAATTATAAATGATAGGCAAATTAAACAATAGGAATAACTGTCCAAACCCAAGTTATAAGAAATAAACCCAAAAAATTCTAAACAATTCATTCTATAAATTATTAGTAATAAAATAACTAAATAACTTATCTGTATGCTAGCCATAGAAAAATAAAAGTTTAAGGGGGTCATTATAATCATATAAAAAAAGATCTTTATCATACTATTAAACTTATAATGTAATCATTCCCGTGACAACGAATAAGTCTCACTAGAATACCCAACCCCAAAACACCTTCACAAACAAAAAAAACTATTATAATAATAAGTATATAAAAACTCCCGGTGTGGGTAAAGTAGTAACTGTATATTATTAATAAAGACAGGATAACATACTCCAATCTTAATAAGCATAAAAAGACGTGTTTTCGAACTAAGAGGAGGGAAAGAATTGATATAATGTATATATAAATAAATAATATGATAATAAGTTTTAATAATTTAAATAAAAAATATTAGTCTTGTAAACTAAAATTAGGATCTTCTTTAAAACTTCAACAAAATAGAAAACAACTACACCTCTAATACCCAAAATTAATATTCTTAATATAATAAACTACTTGTTGATATAAAAATTTTAATTATAAAAATAATTATTATATCTTCATCATACACTATAATTCTAAAAACCCCTATGTCGATGGGTGTTATACTACTTGTTTTAACAACTACAACAACTATTTTAATAACACATATTTTAACAACCGGGTGAATCCCAATAATTATATTCTTAATATTGGTTGGTGGGCTATTAATCTTATTTATTTATATGAGAAGAATTGCGTCCAATGAGAAATTTACTGCAAATGTCTTCATAGTAATCATCCCCTCTCTTGTATTAATTTTACCTTTAGAAAGAATAATAGTTGAATCTATAATGAATGAAAACTTGCTATCAATAATATTAAATGATAATATCTCAATAGTTAAAATCTATAATAAAAAAACATTTGTTATTACTGTCTTTATATTTATATACCTATTAATATCAATGATTGTAGTAACTAAAATTATCAAGATCTTTAAGGGGCCCCTACGACCCAAATAAAAAACATAAATGAACAAACCTTTACGAAAAAGAGATAAAATATTATCTATTATTAATAATGCAATTATTGATTTACCAGCCCCAATTAACTTATCAACATGATGAAATTTTGGCTCTATTTTAGGTCTCTGCTTGTCAATTCAATTAATTACTGGAATCCTTCTATCTATGCATTATACTGCAAATATTCAAGAGGCTTTTGCCAGATTAAGTCACATTATACGAGACGTAAACTACGGGTGATTAGTGCGCAACATCCATTCTAACGGAGCTTCAATGTTCTTTATTTGTATCTACCTTCACATCGGTCGGGGGGTCTACTATGGATCTTACTATTTAACTAAAACATGAAACATGGGAGTTATTATTCTTCTAACAACTATAGCGACTGCCTTCTTAGGTTACGTTTTACCTTGGGGGCAGATATCGTTTTGGGGGGCTACAGTTATTACTAACCTGCTTTCAGCTTTTCCCTATATTGGGGTAATACTCGTTAATTGAATTTGAGGGGGGTTTAGTGTTGATAACGCTACGCTGTCTCGATTTTTCAGACTGCACTTCATATTACCATTTATTATTTTAATAATAACTATGATCCACTTATTTTTCTTACACTTAACCGGATCTAGAAACCCTATTGGGGTTAGCTCTGACTTAGATAAAATCCCTTTCCACCCATTTTTCTCTGTTAAAGATTTAATGGGATTTACCATTATAATTACTGCCCTATTAACCCTCTCATTGTCAGAGCCCTACATACTCTCAGACCCTGACAACTTTACCCCTGCCAACCCTATAGTTACACCGATTCACATCCAACCCGAGTGATACTTCCTATTTGCGTATGCCATTCTTCGGTCTGTGCCCAATAAATTAGGGGGGGTGCTAGCTTTATTTATATCAATTCTTATTTTAATAATGCCCCCAATCTCAATAAATTCCAAATTTAGGGGAATTCAATTTTATTCTATTAATCAAATTTCATTTTGAGTGTTTATTGCCACAGTATTTATATTAACATGAGTTGGTGCACGACCGGTCGAGGCACCCTATACAAATACTAGTATAATCCTCACTATCATATACTTTTCTTACTTTATTTGTGACCCCATAATTACAAAACTATGGGAAAACCTTATTAAATAAATAAGTTATTTAGCTTATTAAATTAAAGCATATATTTTGAAAATATAAGAAAGAGGAATTTAATAACTTTACAAAAAAAAATGATAAAAACACAGAGTCCTCAATAAAATAAACAATAAAATATAATTTAAACTGATGGGCAAATAACACTTTCAAGCCAAATACATAAGTTTATCATAACGATAACGGGGGAGCGTCCCCCGAATTCATAGAAATAAAAAACATAAAACAATTAATTTAAAATAAAATCTTAAATGATTTAAATTACAACCTAAAAAAATCACACAAGTAATTAAACAAATAAAAATAATTCCTGAGTATTCTGAAATAAATAATAATGCAAAACCCCCAGAACCATACTCAACATTAAACCCCGAAACTAGTTCACTCTCCCCCTCAGAAAAATCAAATGGAGTACGATTTCTCTCGGCTATACAACAAGAAAATCAACATATAAATATAGGCAATGAAACTATGATAAATCAAAAAGAAAACTGACCATAAAAAAAACTAATAAAACTATATCTCTCTACTAATAAAAAATAACATAACAAAATTAAAGAGAGTCTTACTTCATATGAAATAGCCTGTGATACTCTACGAACACAACCTAACATAGAGTAAACGCTGTTAGAAGACCACCCACAAATCATTAAGCCGTAAACACTTAATCTAGAACAACACAAAAAAAATATTACCCCTAGACTAAACTCTAATCTATTAATGTATATGGGAAATAAAACTCATATAAATAAAGATTGCACTAAACTGAAAAAGGGGCAAACTATATAAATTAAATAATTAGAATTTATGGGATAAACTTGCTCCCTTATAAATAACCTAGCCCCGTCTCTAAATGGCTGTAAAATACCTAGATAGCCAACTTTATTGGGCCCCTTGCGCAACTGAATGTAACCTAAGACTTTACGCTCTAATAGTGTAAAAAATCCCACAGATACTAAAACAAAGACTAATAAAAATATATAAATTAATAAAAAACTGATTGATGAGTGTATTTTAAAAATAATACTTAGCCAAATTCTAAATTTAGAGCACTAATCTGCCAAATCATCCATTAATTAAAAATATTTACCTCATAGGTAATTTACACTGGTCCTTTCGTACTAAATGTAAATAATACTTTTATCAGATAGAAACCAACCTGGCTCACGCCGGTTTGAACTCAAATCATGTAAGAATTTAAAAGTCGAACAGACTTATTATTAAGAATACTGCTTCTTATAATTTTCTTAATTCAACATCGAGGTCGCAAAATATAATATAGATATGAACTCCCCATTAAAATTACGCTGTTATCCCTAAGGTAACTAAGTCTTATTTCCTGAGTAAGGATCTAGAATTACATAAACAAATGATTTTTAAAACTAAAGTTAATTATTTAACTGCCACCCCAGCAAAATATAATATATTTATATTAAAAAGTATATCACCACAAAACCTAATAATACTAAATTATATAAAGTTCTATAGGGTCTTATCGTCCCAATAAATCAATAAAGCATTTTAACCTTAAATTTAAATTTTAATATTTAAAGAAATAAAATATAATTCTCATACACCCATTCATACCAGCTTCCAATCAAAAAACTAATTACTATGCTACCTTTGCACAGTCAAAATACTGCAGCCATTTAGAAATTTAACCATAGGGCAGAAGATACTTTCTATAAAACCAAAAAGAAATGTTTTTGATAAACAGTTGGAAATAATATTTGTCGAGTTCATTTACTTTAATTTATTTTATTATACTAATTAAATCATTATTAAATAAGATTAAAAATTAAACCTATGAATTAAGTATAAAAATATATACAAAAAAATGATAATAAATTTAACCAATTTAATACAAACTAAATACAAAATTTAAAAGAAAAAAAACAAAAAACAAACTCGTATAATAATTTATTTACTGAGATTATCCCCAATAAATTAACACTTAAATATATCTATTAAAAATACAATAGTAACTCAAAGTGTAAAATTAAATTTAAATTCCTTAATAACCAGATAAATAGAAAACGACTAACATATAATTACTAATAGAGTATTACAAAATCTTTTGACACAAATATATAATACAAAAATTGATCATTCAAATTCGGGAAAATAAATTTAATTTGATTAGTTAATTCACCCTGATACAAAAGGTACTATCAACATAATTCTTAGCGTATTTTATAGGGTCCTTCACAGTTCAAACTAAATTTTAATTTCTACACATACTAATACAAAAAATTTTATCAAATTAACTTAAAATAACACTAAATTTTTTAATAAACTCAAACTAAACAAAAATGTTTTCTTGTTGATGTAAATAAAAAGCTTTAATAAATAAGCTACAGTTTGAATAAACTTTATCATTTACTCCTAACCTCACCTTCCGGTAAAATTACTTTGTTACGACTTATCCTAACTTAACTAGGAGTGACGGGCGATATGTACATAAAACATAGCAAGTGTATTCAGCTAAATTAATTAATTTAAAAACTTACTATTAAATCCTAATTCAAATTAACTTTTTAAAAACTAAAATCCTAAAACTTATAACAAAAGTAATCCATATAAGCCTTAAAAAAACTGCACCTTGACCTAATATAAATTTAAATTAATTAAAGAAAGTATACTTAAAAGTAACACTCTATTATATAGCGGTATACAAATAAAAATTAAGGTATAAACTATTGTGGAATATCAATTAATATACACAGATTCCTCTAACTAGATATTTTACCGCCAAATTCTTTGAGCCTTTAAGATTTTAACTGATACCATTCTAAAATAATTTTACAATAAAAATAATAGGGTATCTAATCCTAGTTTATTAATAAAAATCTCTTAAAATAAATATTAATGGATTTTACAACAAACTATAAATTCCACCTAAATAGTCTTACATTCAAACCTAAAATAAATTAAATTTAAGTAATAATAAAATTAACTCAAGTAAATTGTTTAACCGCGAATGCTGGCACAAATATTAATCTACTTTTAATTAATAAATATTCAATTTATAACTCAAAATTTATAATAAAATTTAATTCTTACTACTGGAACAACAAATTAATTTAATAGTTAACCATATAGATCAATGAATAAGTTAATTCTGAAGCTAGAATCAAACTTCATAATTTATTATGAGCCCCCTCAGGCTCAATTATTCTTTTTT